CGAATTTTCCATCTCCAAGGAAAAACACTCTGATCTCCTATGAGAAAAATTCCCAATTCCCCTTTTGGGGCTTCGACTCTTACATAAAGTTCTTGGTTCGACAATTCAAAAGTGGGAGAAGGTTTTTTACTAATAAATCGATATTCAAAATCATTCCATTCGGGATTCCTTACTTTATCAAAGCGTCGGATTTCTAAATTCTCATAGGGCCCCCCCGGAATTCCTTCTAGAGCCTGTTGAATAATTTTTATGGATTCTTTCATTTCACCGATTCGTACTAAATAACGAGCTAATGAATCCCCCTCTTTTTGCCATTGGACTTCCCAGTCAAATTCATCGTAACACTCATAATGATCAACTTTACGAAGATCCCATTGTATTCCAGAAGCTCGCAGCATTGGTCCTGATAAACCCCAATTTATTGCCTCTTCGCCTCCAATAATGCCCACTCCCTCAACTCGTTCTAAAAAAATAGGATTCCGCGTAATAAGCTTTTGATATTCAGCAACCCCTGTTAAAAAATAATCGCAAAAATCCAAACATTTATCTATCCAACCATGAGGTAGATCAGCAGCTACTCCTCCGATACGAAAATAATTATGCATCATTCGCATACCGGTAGCAGCTTCGAATAGGTCATATATTAATTCTCTTTCTCGAAAAATATAGAAGAAGGGGGTCTGCGCACCAATATCGGCCATAAAGGGGCCAAGCCATAACAAATGAGAAGCTATACGACTTAATTCCAACATAATTACTCTGATATAGCTAGCCCTTTTGGGTACTTGAATATTTCCTAACTGCTCTGGTGCATTTACGGTTATAGCTTCTGTGAACATAGTAGCTAAATAATCCCAACGTGTTACATAAGGCAAATATTGTATAATTGTTCGGTTTTCCGCAATCTTTTCCATCCCCCTGTGTAAATAACCCAATATTGGTTCACAGTCAATAACATCTTCACCATCTAGAGTAACGATGAGTCGAAGAACACCATGCATTGATGGGTGTTGAGGACCCATATTGACTATCATGAGGTCTTTTCTTGTAGCTGTTGCAGTCATAAGTTTTTCCCCGATTCATTCTTCCATGAATTGCTGAAAGCGAAAAGAAGTTTATCAAAAATTAAGCGAATAATTCAAAATGATTCATCAAATTAACGAGTTTTTGTCTCTCGAATACCCAACTGACTAATTAATTCTTTATAACGTACTCTATTTTTTTTTGACAAATAAGCCAATAGCCGTTGACGTTTTCCCAGAATTTTCCGCAGACCCCTCTGAGATAAATAGTCTTTTTTGTGCAATTCCAAATGGGAAGTAAGTCTCTGTATCTTATTGGTGAACACGAATACTTGAAATTCAACGGACCCCCTCTTTTCTTCTTTTTCTTGGGAAATAACCGAGATGAATGGATTTTTTACCATAAAAGAACCCTCCTTTTACATATATTAATTTTGCCGATCAGTAATAATAATAAGGCTAGTCATTTTAATCTGATATACACAATAATCTAAATTTCTTTATGGACTCCAATTTTATCAAGTAAAATGAATCAATAATCAATTCAATTTAAAATTGGAGTCGGATAGGAATACAAAAGGATAATACATTTCTGCACTTACGAAAGAGAATAATTTAGGCTTAAAATAAAGAAGATTCATTTCTATATCGAATGGATACGTCATTGAATTAGTATCGTATATTAGTGTAAGACAAGGCATGTGCGCATTTGTTTTATTTGCTTTTAGATACTAGATATGATAGAGGATGAGGATATAGAGGAAAAATGTACCATCAACAAATTTTCAATCGCGGATACATATGTATCCTTAACATACTGAAACGACTTCCATTATTGGTATCAAACCAATAACGATTCATACAAGCTAAATCTTCTAATCGATAATTGGGCCAAAGGAAAAACTTTAATTTAATTAATTTATTTTTCTCTCTATCAAGATGCGGATTTTCATCCAAAAATGGACCCCAGTCTTTTATGCTGTTCCCGTTGCAAAATACTGGATTTCTATCCATACCATTTCTATTCTTTGAATTGAAACAAATTAGAATTCGCAACTCTCTACAACGTCTAGATGATAAAATATTTTCAGGAACAAGCAAATCATAATGATTTTTGTCTATATTTCCAGTTATCTTTTGATGTTTTGCAATGAATTCATTAACATTCTTCTTATCAAGATATTCTTTTTCTCGGTATCTTTGATTAGTTTTGTGCTTACTCTTATGAACCAATGAAATACCCAGGGTTTGATACATAATAAATTGTCCGTCGTTTTTTAAAAACAGACGAACGGGCTCGATAATCAATATTCCCTTTTTCATCAATTCTGTAAGAGTTAAATTCTTTTGAATCAGCATTATATCCAGACTTATTTCTCTCCTTTGAATCGAGAATATAGCAATTTCTTTTGGATTTCTCAGTCTAAGCAGGAGACAATATACTTTGATATTATTGATCATTCTTTGATTCAAAGTCTCACTCCATCTCAATTGAAAAAGCAAATACTTGTTCAGGAAGAAATGGAGTTCTGCTTCCGTATTATTCTTGTATTGTTTTTTATTTGTGCGTTTTTTCATATCTGATTCCGGATACTCTTCTTCAATATCGTTTTGTTGGTTTGAGAGAGGGGACCCAAGATATTTTTTGTTTTGTGCATCTGATCCAAGATCTCCTTGGCCTGCGGGTTCTTTTTCTTTTTCTGCTTGATTTATATTCTTTATCTTTAATTCAAAAGATTGTTTTTTATTCGGTGGTATAAAAAGATTCCTTTGTTGCTTTCCGTTGATGTTTTTATTTTTACTCCAATTGTCATTTATAGTTAAGTTTAAAAGAAGCAATTTGCTTGGTATAACCCATGGTTTTATTTTATATATATTATAAAGTAACAAAAATTCTGGGAAGAACCAAAATTCCAGATTCAATATGGGACGATTTAGTATTTCTTCATTCATTCCCATCCAATCCAAAAAGATTTTGTTTTGGTTGGGTGGATTGCTTTCGGGATCTTGATGAATCGGAAGATAAAAAAGATCTTTCTTATCACCTTGATGAATTATTTGATAATTCTTAGTGCCGGTCTTAGTATTTTTATTACTGTTGGTATCTATTTCGATCCATGCTTCAATATCGACTTTTTTTCTAAGACAAAAATTTATAATTTTCCAATCAAAATATTTTCTATCCGGATTTTTTCCCATATACCCAATATCACCTTCTCCTAGATAATTATTGATAGTGGTAATCTCCGGCATATCAAATAATTTGTGTTTATGTGTATTGTAATTATAAGAAATTTCTTGGTTCTTAGTTACTTCGAACGGTGATCCATAAAGATATGAGTTCCTCTTATTTTCATAATTAATAGATTTATATGATAAAAGATCATATCTATAGTTTTTTTGAAAATTGTCTTTTTCATTCGGCAATGAATATATTTCATAATCTTTTTGTTTTTTGTAATGAATTAGTTGGTCTTTTTCATATGAATCCCGTTTGTTTAAATCTTTAGTTTGAGCTGTACGACGTTGATTGACTCTATTTCGCCATTTTTGTGGTATTAATCTAGACCATTTAATCCGAGAGAAATCATATTGATAATGGCCTCTTAGCCAATTTTTCCATTGATTCATTCCAGAATTCCGAAGTTTCTTATGGCTTAATTCGAAATGAAATATACCTTGTGTTCCAAAATAATCCTTTATTGTATTCTTAAGAAAAAAAGATGTTCCGTGATATTGAAGAACAGATCTTAATTTATACAAGTTAATAACTTGGGTTTGGGATAATTTGTAAAATACATATGCTTGTGACAAGGAGGATAAGTCACAAAAAATCTGTGAATTTTTATTATTATTACTAATATTAGAAAGTGACTTTTTTATAGTGGAAATGAAGTGAATTGTAGTTTTATTTCTTTTAGCAATTCTTTCTTGATTTGTTTCATTATTGTAAATGTATTTATCAATAATTTTGTTTGTTGATGATGCAAGAAAAAGTTGTGTATTGATTCTGGGAATATTAATGATATATAGAAAGATATCCGTGGATATCTTTTCAATGAAAAATTTTATAAAATAATGTAATTTACGGAGTAATCGAACGTTTCTTCTTTTTAACATTTGCCAAATAGTTTTTGTTGATTCTAATCTTTTAACATTATAACTTGTTTTGTTAGGACTAATATTTATTCCTGGAGTTTTTGTTTTTTTCTCTTTTGTAATTCTTTCTATTTGATTTCTTATTGTGCTTGTTCTATCAGTTAGATCTTTCATTTTTTTTTCTGTCAGTGAATAATTTGTCCAATCCGTAGATCGAATTTGACTAAACGATTCATGAATTGTCGGATCGTTGATTGTAGAATCTTTTTCTTTTTTAGTTTCACTCGACTCATCTACTTCTTTCAATCTAAATAATAGAATTAAATTTACTTTTGAAAGTTCTTTTAGTATTCTTTTTATAAATAGAATGCTTTTGATAACCCATTTTTTTGTTTCGTTTAACACCCCTAGAAAGAATTCGATTCTTTCTTTTAAAACTCTTAGAACTATAAAAGACTTATTTTTCAATTGACCAATTTGATTTTCGAGTTCCTTAAAAATGGGTTCAAAAAAAGAAGGCCGTTTTCGAGGAGAACCAAAAGGAAGGTCGGTTTCCATTCCCCAAACTGTTAAAAAACAAAAATCGGCTTTTTGTACTTTTCCTTTCTTTTTCATTCGATCTTTATGGAAGGGCCGTAGCTTTGGTTTGCGCCAAGGTTTCAGACAGAAAGGAAATAAGATTTTTATCTGAATACCATCTAGTAACCAATTTTTCGGAAATTCTGTTTCTGATAATTGAACACCGTTATAGGTGCATTTAACATGCATTTCGCCCGCCCATTCTTTTAAATCCTCAGACCACTCGGGAAATTGTAATAATAAAATACGGCCAATATTTTTAGCTATTATCAATGAAGGTAATATAATATATTTTCTAAA